CGTGAGATAAGGTAATCATGAACCCTTGACCAATGTACCTTGCAGCTCGTACTGTTTGTTGACCGTAATTCATGAACCCAGTTACCATAGGGAACATATCGTAAAGATCTATGAATAATTTTATGTTTGTTTCTTTCTCTTGTTTGATATTTGAGAGAAGTCGTAAATCGAGAATATCCTAGTCCTTTTTCTTTCCTTTACAATGAAAGGAGTTGGAAAGAAGTTGTTAATAATAGATTACCGAGAGAAATGGGTAAAAGAAATTTCCATCCAAGATTTAATAATTGGTCTATTCTTAGTCTAGGTAAAGTCCATCTTGTTGTGATAGAAATAAACAAGAAGAAATAAGTTTTAGCTAATGTAATAAAAATACCAATTGTCGTTCCAAAGACTCTACCTACTTTATTTATTTCAAATAGCTCAGGAACGAATATGTAAGGAATAGAGATATTCCAACCCCCTAAGTAAAGAACTGTTACAAATAACGAAGAAACTAATAGATTTAGATAGGAAGCAACATAAAATAACCCAAATTTGATACCCGAATATTCGGTTTGATAACCTGCTACTAATTCTTCCTCTGCTTCTGGTAAATCGAAAGGTAATCTCTCACATTCTGCTAGGGAAGAAATTAGAAAAATGAAAAACCCTATAGGTTGACGCCACAAATTCCATCCCCAAAAACCATATTTGGACTGGGCCTCAACTATATCAACTGTACTTGAACTGTTAGATAATCATAGTCGATGATAACATCACTGTTCCCATCGCTATTTCAGAACCGTACGTGAGATTTTCACCTCATACGGCTCCTCGAGGGCCATCAATAAATCTAAGGACCGAATTGATATTATTTATATTGATATGTTTGTAGTATAATACTATAATATCGATTGGAAATTAAATATATATTCTATATAGATAGAGTCAAAACCTATCGGAAGGTCCTGAATTAGACCAATGGAATTCTGTCTGCTATAATAACTAAAAAAGCACTTCTGAATTGATCTCATCCTTTAATAATTTGAATTTTTCTTTGTTGAGTAATAACTTAATCCTTCAATAAAATACTCTTTCTAGAAATATTAATAGATATCTCAACCCATTCTTTTTGATTACGAAAAAAAAAATTATACATTTGAATATAGGAAAGAAGAAAAAGATCTTTTTTTTTTTTTCGTTCCTATTCTTCTTTCTGAAAAAGGGGGGTTTCAAAAAAAGGATTATTTCGTTCCTGATAGTCATTTTTGAATCTGTGGATAGGAGCATACTCTGAATCGGAATTGTGGGTAGTACTACTTGATCATTTCTACTAACTTAAAGTCCCAATTATTATTCTTTTTATCTTATGTAAAAATTATTTTTGGATAATTTACATAAAAAATCTCCATTACTAATCCTTTATGTATTTTGGTGTTCCTAACCATCCACTGATTTTTGCTCAATCACCCGTTAGGGTAATACATAGAAACCAGAGTGAAAACTCTATACGGTTGATCTTTTGAGTTGAGCCCGCTTCAAGCCAGGATGACTAATCAACCAATCTTGGGGTAAAAGTCTTGCTTATATTTACTTTTTTTTTTCTTGTACGTAGGAAATGAGACTCCATTTTTTTACTGCTAATTTCTAAGCTGTTTTCTTTCACTCATACAACTATCTGATTTAGGTCATCAAACTGAATGATGAATAAAAAAAGGAGATATCTATTCAATTTCTTTTCGAAAAAAAAAAAAGGAATAAAGAAAAGAAAAGTTTCTGTTTTAACGAATCGCACGTAGAGATATTGATAACACACAAAGAGTTAATGGTATTTCATAACTAATCGATTGAGCAGCGGCTCGTAGACCACCTAAAAAAGAATATTTATTATTTGATCCATATCCTGACATAAGAAGTCCAATGGGAGCAATACTGGAAATGGCAATCCATAAAAAAACACCGATATTGAGATCAGATAAAACAAGGTGATAACTAAAAGGAATTACTGAATAACTTAGTAAAATGGATATAACTGCTATGGATGGTCCTATACTGAATAAACGAGTATCTCCTCGAGATGGAAAAAGATTCTCTTTGAAAATAAGTTTTGTCCCATCTGCTAAAGCTTGAAGAATTCCCAAAGGACCGGCGTATTCGGGACCAATACGTTGTTGTATTCCTGCGGATATTTCTCTTTCTAACCACACAATTACGAGTACACCTATTGTGATTCCCAATACAAGAGTCAAAATAGGTAAAAACATCCCTATGATTCCATAGACTTCTTTTAAAGATTCCAATCTAGAAAAAGAATTTAGATCTTGTACTTCTGTTGTATCAATTATCATTTTAACGATCAACTTCTCCCATAATGATATCTATGCTACCTAGTATTGTCATAATATCGGCCAATTTCATTCTTTTAACTAACTGAGGAAGAATTTGCAAATTGATAAAACCAGGTGGACGAATTTTCCACCTCCAAGGAAAACCACTCTGATCTCCTATTAAAAAAATTCCCAATTCTCCCTTTGGGGCTTCAACTCTTACATAAAGTTCTTGCTTCGGCAATTCAAAAGTAGGAGAAGGTTTTTTACTAATGAATCGATATTCAAAATCATTCCATTCCGGATCCCTTTCTCTAGCAAAGCACCGGGTTTCTAAATTCTCATAGGGCCCCCCTGGAATTCCTTCCAGAGCTTGTTGAATAATTTTTATAGATTCCCTCATTTCACCGATTCGGACTAAATAGCGAGCTAATGAATCTCCTTCTTTTTGCCAATGGATTTCCCAATCCAATTCGTCGTAACATTCATAATGATCAACTTTACGAAGATCCCATTGGATTCCGGAAGCTCGTAGCATTGGTCCCGATAAACCCCAATTTATTGCTTCTTCTGGACCAATAATGCCTACTCCCTCAACTCGTTCTAAAAAAATAGGATTTCGCGTAATAAGTTTTTGATATTCAGAAACCGCTGTTAAAAAATAATCACAGAAATCCAAACATTTATCTATCCATCCATAAGGTAGATCGGCCGCTACTCCTCCGATACGAAAATAATTATGCATCATTCTCATACCGGTGGCAGCTTCGAATAGATCATATACTAATTCTCTTTCTCTGAAAATATAGAAAAAAGGGGTCTGTGCACCAATATCTGCCATAAAGGGGCCAAGCCATAACAGATGAGAAGCTATACGACTCAACTCTAACATAATTACTCTGATATAACTGGCTCTTTTAGGTACTTGAATATTTCCCAACTGTTCTGGTCCATTTACGGTTATTGCTTCTGTGAACATAGTAGCTAAATAATCCCAACGTGTTACATAAGGTAGATATTGTATAACTGTTCGATTTTCCGCAATTTTTTCCATTCCTCTGTGTAAATAACCTAATATTGGTTCACAATCAATAACATCTTCACCATCTAGAGTAAGGATGAGCCGAAGAACACCATGCATTGATGGGTGGTGAGGTCCCATATTGACTATCATGAGGTCTTTTCTTGTAGTTGTTACATTCATAGGTTATTCCTCGATTCATTCTTTCATGAATTGCTGAAAATGAAAACAAGTTCATTAAAATTCAAGATCGAATAAAAAAATAAAATAATTCAAATTCCTTTTTCACTTAACGAGTTTTTGACTCCCGAATATCCAGCTGACTAATTAATTCTTTATAACGTATTCTATTTTTCTTTGACAAATAAGACAGCAGTCGTTGGCGTTTTCCCAGGATTTTACGTAAACCTCTCTGAGATAAATAATCTTTTCGGTGCAATTCCAAATGTGAAGTCAGTCTTCGTATCTTATTGGTGAAACGAAATACTTGAAATTCAACGGACCCCCTGTTTTCTTCTTTTTCTTCTTGTGAAATAACTGAGATGAATGAATTTTTTACCATAAAACGGATTTTCTATCCTCTTTTTTTTTAATGGATTTTACTGATCAGTAAGAATAATGCTAGTCATTTTAATTTGGTATACACAATAATCTTAATTTCTTTATGAACTCCTAATTTTATCAAATAAAATGAATCAATCCAATTTTCTTTTCAATTTTATTCGTATAGGAATAGGAAAATTAGTATAGGAATAGGAAAGGGTGATATATTTCTACATTTAGAAAAGAGAAACAATTTTGGATCGAAATCTAATAATAAATAAAAAAAGAAAAAATAAGAAGATTCCGTTAATCATTTCTAGATCTATTGGATATTGAAAAATGCATTGAATTAGTATTCATGTATCAGACTGGAAGGTAAGACAATACATAGGTGCAACTCCTTTTTTCATATACCATACATATATGGTACAGAATATATATGAAAAACGCATAATTAACAAATTTGCAATCGTGGATACATATGTATCCTTATCATAGTGAAGCGGCCCCCATTATTGGTATCAAACCAATATCGATTCATACAAGATAAATCTTCTAATCGATAATTAGGCCAAAGAAAGAACTTTAATTTTATTAGTTTCTTTTTATCAAAATGTTTTCTTTTATCCAAAAATTCACCCCAGTTTTTTACGTTGTTGCAAAATACTGGATTTTTATGAATACCATTTCTCTTCCTCGAATTGAAACAAATTAGAATTCTTAATTCTCGACGTCTTTTAGTGGATAAAACCTTTTCGGGAACAAACAACAAATCATAATCATTTTTGTATCTATTTTCAGCCATTTTTGGATGTCTTGCAATGGATTTATCCAAATTAATCTTAGCAACATAGCTTTTTTCTCGGTATATTTGATTAATTTTTGGCTTACTCTTATGAAACAATGAAATATTTAGACTTTGATACATAATCAATTGTCCATCATTTTTTATAAACAAACGAATTGGTTCGATAATTAATATACCTTTTTTCATTAATTCTGTAAGAGTTAAATCCTTTTGAATAATCAAAATATCTAAACTCATTTCTCCCCTTTGAATAGAGGATATAGCAATTTCTCTTGGATTTATTAGTCTAAGTAGGAGACAATATATTTTGATATTATTGATCATTTTTTGATTTAAAGAATCATCCCATCTCAATTGAAAACGTAAATACCTTTTTAGGAAAAAATCAAGCTCTACTTCCGTGTTGCTCTTATATTCTTTTTTCTTTCTACGTTTTTTCATATCGGAGCTTGCATAATCTTCTCCAATATCTTTTTCTTGGTTTGAGAAAAGTGATCCAAGATTCGCTTGATTTTGTGCATCTGATTCAAGATTATCTCGAATTGCGGATTCTTTTTCTTCTTGATTTCGATTCTCTAATTCAATCGATTTTTTTTCATTCGAAAATAGAAAAAGATCCCTTTTGTTCTTTCTAGTGATGTTTTTATTTTCACTAACATTTTCATAAAAATTTAAAAGAAGTAGTTGGATTGGTATGATCCACGGTTTCATAATATATGTATTATAAAGGATCACAAATTCTGGAAAGAACCAAAGGTTTCGATTTGATATGGGACGACTTAGTATTTCTTCATTCATTGCCATCCAATCAAAAAGATCTTTTTTTTTGTTGGATGCCATAATTCCTCCATTTTGGGAAATTTTAAGAAAAAAAAGACCTTTTTGATCCATTTTATCAATTATTTGATAATTATTAAACCCAGTCTTAGTATTTTTATTACCATTGGTATCGATATCAATCCAGGACTCAATATTGACTTTATTTCGAAGACAAAAATCGAAAATTCTCCAATCCAAATATTTTCTATCTGTAAATTTATCTAGATTGAGAATATCATCATTTTCTAAATTAATAGGGATAATACCTCCTGGCATATTAATTAATTTACCTTTTTTATATATCTTGTTGTAATTATAAGAAATCTCTTGTTTATTATTTAAACGTAATGGTGATACATAAATATGTGAATCCTTCTTATTTTCATAATTAATCGATTTATATGAGAAAAGGTCATATCCATAGTATTTTTGAAGGTTATATTTTGAATTTGATAATGAATTTAATTCAAAATCATTTAATTTTTTGTAATTAATTAATATTAATCGATCTTTTTCATCTGAATGCCTTTTGTTTAAATCTTTATTTTGCACTATACGTGTTTGATTGAATCTATTTCGCCATTTGTGTGGTACTAATCGATACCATTTAATCGGAGATAAATCATATTGATAATGACCCCTTAACCAGTTTTTCCATTGAATCATTTCCGAATTCAAAATATTTTTATGTTTTAATTCAGGATAAAAAATTCCTTGTGTTTCAAAATAATCCTTTATTTCATTCTTAAGAAAAAAAGATGTTCCGTGATATTGAAGGACATATCTTAACTTATACAAATTAAAAAATTGCGTTTGATATAATTGGTAAAATACATATGCTTGTGAGAAGGAGGATAATAAAATCTTTGAATTTTTTTTACTAATATCAGAAATTGATTTTTTTTTAGTCCAAATAAAACGAGTTGTATTTTTATTTGTTTTAGCTATTTTTTCTTTATTTGTTTCATTATTGTAAATGTATTTATCGATCATTTTTGTTGAATTATCAAAAAAAAGTTGTGTAGTGATCCTCGGACTATTAATGATACAGATAAGTATATCTATGTATATCCTTTCAATTAAAAATTTGAAAAAAGAATATGATTTACGGATTAATCGAACATTTATTCTTTTGAATTTCTTTAATTTCTGCCAAATATTTTTTATTGATGCTAATAGTTTAGTAGGATAACTTATTTTATCAGAACTCATTTTATTAGAACTAATATTTATATTGATTTCCGGAGTTAAAAATCCTTTTTTATTATCTTTTGTAATTTTTTCTATTTGATTCCTGATTGTGCTGGTTCTATCATCCAGATCTTTCATTTTTTTTTCTGTCAATGAAGAATCTGTCAAATCCATAAATCGAATTTGAATGGACGATTCATTAATCATCCCATTACTGATTACCCCATTTTTTTCTTTTTTAGTTTCACTCAATTCATCTATTTTTCTTAATCCAAATAATTGAATTGGGTTTCTTTTGGAAAGTTCTTTTATTATTCCTTTTAAAAATAGAATGGTTTTCATGACCGATTTTTTTCTTTCTTTTGAAAGGTTTAAAAAAAGATTTATTCTTTCTTTTAAAACCTGTATAACTAAAAAAGGATTCTTTTGTAATTTTATAATTTTTTTTCTGAGTTCTTTAAAAATGGGTTCAAAAAATGAACGTTGTTTTCTGGGAGAACCAAAAGGAACTTCAGTTTCCATTCCCCAAACTGTTAAAAAACAAAAATCGTTTTTTTGCTCTTTATTTCTCAGCGGATCTTTCTGGCGAGGTGGCACTTTAGATCTGTGCCAAGGTTTAAGGTAAAAAGGAAATAGGATCTTTATCTGAATACCGTCTGTCAACCAATTTTTTGGAAATTCGGTTTCTGATAATTGAACACCATTATAGGTGCATTTAACATGGATTTCTCTATTCCAATCTTTTAAGTCCTCAGACCACTCGGGAAATTGAAATAATAATATACGGGCTATATTTTTAGCTATTATCACTG